ACTTCTCAATACAATTTCTTTCAAATTCATTAAAATTTCATGTACTGATTCTTGAATACCTACTATGGTAGAATATTCATGTGGTATTTTTTCAAATTTTGCACGGGTGATACATGTTCCTTCTATTTCCCCAAGCAAAGCTCTTCGCATCGCAATGCCTATTGTATCGGCTTGCCCTTTCATAAGTGGAGATAGAATAAAGCGTCCATAATAAAGACGCTTACTGTCTGCTCTTGATTCAACACACTTCCACTGTAGTGTCCAAGTAGATACTCTTACTTTCTCTCGAACCATAATAATATTATTTGATCAGATCATTGAATCGTTTATTTCTCTTGAAATCTCTTTTATTTTCATTTCTACACACGTCTTTTTTTAGGAGGTCTACAGCCATTATGTGGCATAGGGGTTACATCACGTACGAAATTTAATAGTATACCACTTCTACGAATAGCTCGTAATGCTGCATCTCTTCCGAGACCAGGACCTTTTATCATGACTTCTGCTCGTTGCATACCTTGATCTACTACTGTCCGAATAGCATTTCCTGCTGCGGTTTGAGCAGCAAATGGCGTCCCCCTTCTTGTACCATTGAATCCACAAGTACCGGCGGAGGACCAAGAAATTACCCGACCCCGTACATCTGTAACAGTCACAATAGTATTGTTGAAACTTGCTTGAACATGAATAACTCCCTTTGGTATTCTACGTGTACTTTTACGTGAACCACTACGGGCATTCGTACGTGAACCAGTTCTTGGTCTAGATTTTGCCATACTTTATCATCTCATAAATAGAAATTCGAGATATATGGATATATCCATTTCATGTCAAAACAGATCCTATTTTTTTCATTGGGTCCTTTACGTTAGAGAGCCCCTTTTCAAAAGATTATCCTTGTCTTTGTTTATGTCTCGGATTAGAACAAATTACTATAATTCGTCCCCTCCTACGGATCAGTCGACATTTTTCACAAATTTTACGAATGGAGGCCCTTATTTTCATAGTTGTCGTTCCTTAACTTAATTCTGACTCTATTTATTGGAAGAAAATAAGTTTCTTGAAATGTTGAACCTCAAATTGTATCCCCATGAAGGGAATGCTGAAGTTGAAAAAACAACCTAATCATTCGAATCCTTGTTGTGGCATCTATAAATTATACGCCCTCTGGTTGAATCATAATGACTTACTTCAATTTTGCCCCTCTCCCCCCATCGTATACGTATAAGACTCCGTCGGATCCTTCATGAACCATAACCTAGAATTAGATCTTCATTATCGAAAAACCCCGAGCATACATACCATTTAGAAGGAGAAGTGATTCATTAATGAAACCTTCATGAATCCATTTTTTTGTTCTTTCATTCTAGGTAAAAGCCCTAGAAGTATCACCTAATGTAGTAGGAATGATATCAACTAACCCACCCTTTTTTCTTTTGACAAATAGGAAATTCCGGATTCAATTCTGATATCAGAAAGATTACCATATATAACACAAAATTTCTCCGCCGATTCTTTCGAGTCGAGCCTCTCGGTCTGTCATTATACCTCGAGAAGTCGAAAGAATTACAATCCCCATCCCGCCTAAAATTCTAGGAATTCGTTGATAGTTCGAATAGATTCGTAGGCCAGGCCTACTGATACGTTTTAAATTTAAAATAGTTCGATAGGGTCCTTTCCTATTCCTTCTATGTCGTAGGGTTAAAACCAAAAAATATTTGTTGTTTTCCTGATGCTTCCTCACGTTTTTGATAAAACCTTCTCTTAAAAGTATTTTAACAATGTTTTCCGTGATGTTAGTGGATGCTATTTGAATCGTCCCTTTTCTATTCATGTCAGCATTTCGTATAGAGGTTATTATGTCAGCAATAATATCCCTACCCATGATAAACTAAATTTTGGGTTGCCTCCCATTTTTGATATAATCAACATGCTATTTTTTATTTATTTTTATATTTTTTTTATTAAATAAAGGGATATGCGTCAGATACAACCTAATCCACTAATTAATCTATTTCATCCAAATACTATGTATAATAGAACTATATTACGTATGATCTCATCTTATAATACCTCAGGTGCTAATGAAACTATTTTAGTGAAATTGAACTGTCTCAATTCTCGGGCAATCGCACCAAAAACTCGAGTTCCTTTTGGATTTCCTTCTTGATCAATCACAACTGCAGCATTATCATCATATCGTATTATCATACCGTTGTCACGTTTAAGTTCTTTACAAGTACGTACAATTACAGCTCTGATCACTTCTGATCTTTCTAGAGGTGTGTTTGGTAATGCTTCCTTGATCACAGCAACAATAATGTCACCGATATGAGCATATCGGCGATTACTAGCTCCTATGATTCTAATACACATTAATTCTCGGGCCCCGCTGTTATCCGCTACATTCAAATGGCTTTGAGGTTGAATCATATCATTTTTGAATCTGTTCTTTCAATGTTAATGCAAAGGGCGAAGTAAAAAAAAAAGAAATATTGTTTGTCAAAAAGAAACCTGCAATTGTTTTTTTATCCCCAAGACTTCTTTCCTTTGGTTCTACGTTCCTATCCCGAAATCATAAATTGAGTTCGTATAGGCATTTTGGACGCCGCTATTGAAATAGCCTTTCTGGCTATATTTTCTGCTACTCCCCCCATTTCATAAAGTATTCTACCTGGTTTAACGACAGCTACCCAATATTCGGGAGATCCTTTACCCGAACCCATACGTGTTTCCGTAGGTCTTACTGTAACTGGTTTGTCTGGAAATATACGTACCCATATTTTTCCACCACGGCGCACATTTCTTGTCATTGCTCGTCGCCCTGCTTCTATTTGTCTAGATGTGATCCAAGCGGGTTCAAGTGCCTGAAGAGCATATTTACCGAAACAAATACGATTACCTCGATAAGATATTCCTTTCATTCTTCCTCTATGTTGTTTACGAAATCGGGTTCTTTTGGGGTTATAGTTGATGGTTCTTTCTCAATTCCACCTCTACTACAGAACCGGACATGAGAGTTTCTTCTCATCCGGCTCCTCGCGAATGAAACGATTCGAATTTTATAATTTTATGACAATATACTGAATCATGGATTCTTTGAGATTTCATCTAATCTATTAGAAATTTCTATATCTTGTTTGGATATATACTTAAACATGTATTTTTTTTCTAGATAATTATTTTTATTTCTAGATAATGAGATAATGTCGTTTTTTTATAACGAATCTTTATTTTGTTTTGCCTTTGATCGATCATATTATCATATTGGATCGAACAAGATTGAGTAATGTAAAAGAAGATTGAGTAATCTAATAAAAACTTTCGCGGGCGAATATTTACTCTTTCAATATCTATTTTAGTTGTAGGGTTAGCTCATGAATTCTCGGAATAAATGAATTGGTCCCTGGTTCGTTCCGCCATCCCCCCTAATGAATTAGTAGGATTCATTTTTCAATAGAATCTTACGTATTCATAGGTTCCATCGTTCCCATCGCTTCGCAATTAATGGTTAGGTTTGAATTCTATAATGGAGCCCCTCATGAAATTTGTTCTTGAGTCAATCTTCTCAGTCTTTATTGGCTCGAGGCTCTTGATTTTTTTCTATGAATAGATTCATATAGTTATGGATGAATCAGTATTGATGCTTTATTACACTGCCTTTTATGAAATGACTCATAAACCTTACATATATTGGAATCCTATATCATTGATGTTCTTTTTCTTTCTTTCTCTCAACCTTCCTTTTATCTGCATACTTTTTTTATATCATAATCAGATTGATTTTTTTTTATGCAAGAAAGATTTCAGTTGCTACAATGATATGACCAATATATCATATCTTGACTGCTTTTTTGTATCCAGATAATGTGAAACGATGAGTTGGTTATTAGTTCTATAGTTATTAGTTCACAGTAGGGGTCTGTCCATTTTTTTGGAATTCTATCCTATAAAAAAAACCAACGAGTCACACACTAAGCATAGCAATTATATGAAATCATCAATAAAATTTTTATTCAACCTTACAGAATTGCTTATTTTTTTGATTTAAGAGAAAAATTTTATTTTTATTCTATTTTTTTTATCAATGGATATAGTGTAAAGAGTAAAGACAAGGAAAGTATTCTTATTCCCCATTCTTATTCCCCAAATATCCAAATTTTGATGCCTAATACTCCATAGACCGTTCGGACTCCATAGGAACAATAATCAATTTTAGCTCGAATGGTTTGTAGAGGAACCCTACCTTCTCTGATCCATTCGACACGTGCAATTTCTTTTCCGTCGATGCGACCTGCAATTTGTACTTGAATTCCTTTTGTATCTGCCTGTTCGGTTAATTCAATAGCCTTTTTTATTGCTTTGCGAAAGGAAACTCTATTCTTTAATTGTCCGGCTATAAATTCTGCAAGAATATTAGGGTGCCCATAAGGGTTTGTAATTTTTGTGATAGCAATGTTGAGTTTTCGGTTCACACAATTAAGTTCTTTTTGTACATTCATCTGTAATTCTTCGATTCTTCGCGTCTTGCCTTCTAGTAATAACTTTTGGAATCCCATATAGATTATGACTTGAATCAGATCAATTCTTTTTCGAATTTCTATGCGTGCAATTCCCTCTACACCAGAGGATATTCTCATATTTTTTTGTATATAATTCTTGATACAATTTCGTATTTTTTGATCTTCTTGTAGACCCTCGGAATAATTTTTGGCTTGTGCAAACCAAATAGAATGATGACCTTGGGTTGTACCAAGTCTGAAACCAAGTGGATTTATTTTTTGTCCCATAATACCCCACTATTATACATATAATGATATGTCATATCTGTGTACTTCTTTTTTTTTTTTTTCCATTCGGATTTTTTTAAGCAAAAGAAATCTTCTTCTTCATAGAAAGAAATCTTCTTCTTCATAGAAAGATGTATCTTTCAATACAATCCTTATATGACAAGTGGGTCTTTTTATTGCATAACTCCGTCCTCGAGCTCGAGGTTTTAA